TTCAATTAATAGAAGAAAAGGGAATAGTAAATATATATTAGGAATTCTCTTATCCCATTCGGAAGGATATCATTTCATAATTATCTATGACTGTTTATGTCTTTAGCATGACTACTTGATCAAATGTGGAGGAAAGTGGGATAAATGGCCGATACTACTGGAAGGATTCCTCTTTGGATAATAGGTACTGTAACTGGTATTCCTGTGATCGGTTTAATTGGTATTTTCTTTTATGGTTCATATTCAGGATTGGGCTCATCCCTGTAGTAATCGGATGAATTGAGTTTTCAAAATGAAAGCGTAAGAACTCAACAGGGATCCACTCTTTCTTTGACGAATTCGAGGGGGTCCCGTTGAGTTCTTAATAATCATAATATTTTTTATTCGTATAAATGACTCAATGGATAACTTTTTCCAATGTTTCAAAAAACTCCATTTCATTTTTTTTTGATGATGTTTTTGAAAAATGAACTTCATTAATTGATTCAAAACATCTTTTCCTGGATAATATCTGTCGATACTTTTTATTTTAAGTTGAAAGAAAAGTAAAAGAAAGAAGGAATCAAAGGAATCACTTGATTTACTTCTTCTGGGTGGCACAATAGAAATATAATTCATTATATTGTATTTTTTTCTATTCTATATTTTTTCTATCGATCAAATATCATGTGAACCGAACCTTTTCTATACTATACTAATAGAATCTTACTCTAAATCGATTTTAGTATCTAATAGTATCGAATCATGATTGAATTTTTTTTTTTTTTTTCTAAACAAGTTAATTGAAGAAGTTGTATTTGGTCAATAAAATTCCCTCTCTTTTTTGTTTATCCACTACTCCACTACGTATTATATGCAATAAATAAAATATGCAATAAATAAAAAAAAATATTATATTAAAGGTTCTAAGTCGGAAAAAAATCGAAACTAAGCTAAGAATAGGATTCTTTCAGGAAGGGGATCACGAAGTATTATTATATTTTGTAGAATATTTCTATTTCGACACAAGCAAGAAGGAATCGGACTCTAGGAAAAGACAAATAATCCCTCCTAGAATCTCGTTTTCCCTATTTCTATTGTGCTTAATATTCTCTGCCTATTTATTTTATGTTTAGTATCGAGTCGAATTTTCTTATATTACAATAGAAAACTATTAATATATTTCTATTCTAGGACATTGAAATCTGAAAACAGTGACATAATCATACCGCTCTAATTTATTGGGGTTGAAAAAAAAAACAAAGAAACAAAGTCAAATAGTCTTCTTCACAATATACATACTATGACTGATTAGTACTGCGGTACAAGGAATTCTCACAATATGGTAGAAAAAGACTAGAAAGAAGCAAATTTCATAATTTTGTGATTATACAGAATAGAATTACATAATTTATCAACAAAAATGGAGTTCTTTTTACGAGCTTAATATGTTGATAAATCTGCGGACCTAGAAATTCATTTCGGACAATTGAACCTTCTCAAATTGTTTCTTTTTAAGAACCAAAAAGATTTGTGCCAAAATAATAGATGCCAAGAAGAACAAGAGACCTTGGACACGTAACGGATCTTGAAGTACTATTTCCGCATCCCCCTGACCAAATCCACCCACATTAGGATTACTCGTTAATGGTTGATCAAGTTTGATAGATTCACCCTCTGAAACAAGAAGTTCTGGTCCTGGAGGTATAATATCAATCACTTCACGTCCATCCGATGCATCTATAGTTATTTCGTATCCCCCCTTTTCTTTTCGTATGATTTTGTTTACTATACCTGCTGCTGTAGCATTATAAACATTATTATTACTCTTGCTCCCGTCGGGATAAATCTGACCCCTTCCCCTGTTCCCGCCGACGTATATAGGATATTTTAAGAAGTGAACATCTCTCTTAGTAGCGGGATCTGGGGAAAGAATAGGAAAGGTGATTTCACTATATTTCTGACCAGGAACAGGTCCTACCACAAGAATATTTTTTTTTGTGGGACGATAGCTTTGAAAAGACAGATTACCTATCTTTTCTTTAATCTCAGGCGAAATACGATCGGGGGGGGCCAATTCAAAACCCTCCGGTAAAATAAGAACAGCCCCCACATTCAAAGCCCCCTTTTTACCATTAGCAAGAACTTGTTTCACTTGCATATCATAAGGAATTCGAACAACTGCTTCAAATACAGTATCAGGAAGTACCGCTTGTGGAACCTCGATATCCACGGGCTTATTAGCTAAATGGCAATTGGCACATACAATACGGCCAGTTGCTTCTCGTGGATTTTCATAACTCTGCTGTGCAAAAATGGGATATGCATTTGAAATGGGTGCTCGAGTTATTATATATATCATGAGCGATACGGAAATGGATCGAGTAATCTCTTCTTTTATCCAAGAAAAGGCATTTCTAGTTTGCATGGTCCAATCATTGATCCTGAAAATTTCTACAATAAAATTAGGTAGGTCACCTGTATAGTTCCCTATCCATGATTCTGCTATTTACTGAAATAATTTTCCTGAATATAGGAAGTAGGAAGAATCCCAAAGAAAAGAATTAAGTAAATTTTTGAATGTTAGCTTTTGTACAAAATAACAAACTTTATAATTTGATCAGTGAATCGTTTTTTCAGTCATTCATTGAATGATAAATCACTACAAGTGACGGAGATACGCGATTTAAATAACGGAAAATCCAATATTTTAAAATTGTATCTAAAATGACTGGAAAAGTGGAAACAAGACCGGATATAATTTGATCATTCTGAGCAAATCCAAAATCTTTATAGACAGAACCAATCATTAGTTCCCAACCATGGGTCGAATGGAATCCTATACATAAATCAGTTAATAAAAGAATAGAAAAAGCTTTTATTGTGTCACTTAAGTTATATAGGAATTCTTGAACCCAAGAGTTAAGAATAATAAGTTCTTGATTACCTAGAATAGAATAACCACTTAGAATAATGAAACAGATTATATTTGTCGAGAAGTGCAAAATCATATGGATACGATCTTCGTTGTGCGTCTTGATCAATTGGATGGTTTCTTTGTAGATTCCGGTACGAAGGTTTTGTAGACGTGTTTCCGGGTATTCCTTTAGCATTTCATCCAAGAGGAACTGTTCCTCGAATTCTATGAATTTTTTTAGAATACTCTTTTCTTGAATATCATTCAAGAAAATTTCGGATTGCCTAGTATTCCACCAATTAGTAACCCAAGATTCCAGACTTTTCTTAAATGCGAAAGAGATGCACCAGGGCAAAAAGACTATAGATGTAAGATATAGAAGGGGAATGAATGCTTTCTTTTTTGCCATTTTTCGTCTTTAATGAACTCAGCTTCACCTCATTCGTCAACTCTATATGATAATAATATTTCTCTCAAGCATAAGTTCTATTACAAGTCATAGAGCCTATATATAAATCTAGAATCTATTCCCGCGTTTTTTTATTTGCAATTCAGGAGTTAGTCCTTGAATTTAGAAAGAATACAGAAATAGAATAAGAAAGCGAAAGAGTCCACTGCCAATTCGAATGAAGAAAAAAATATTGTTTCCAAAGATATCAATTGATTGCTAAGATTCGAAGCAATTACCCCTTTTGATGAATACACGAAAGAGCACTTCGCATAATGAATATTAGTCGGATTTCGAAACCAAAGAACGCCCTTTCTATCAAAAAAGATTTGAAAAAAAAAAGAATTTTCTTTTCCCTAAGAAAGCATTCATTTTTCAGTTCATTTTTTTTTTTCAAAATACTTCAATTGGTACACGCAAGAAATAGGCCAATTCTGCAGCTTTTTGTTCAATTTCTCGTGGAGTCAAATTCTCGTCAGTACGAGTCAAGGGAATGGCCCCCTGTCCTATGATTTCCATATAAAGGACACGACGAGTATAAATACCCTCTTTAACTTCTATTCTGATGGACTGAATGTCTTTCATAAGGAATCGGAGAAAAATACGACGATTTTTTCCAGGAAATCCCCAACGAAAAATACACACTATTCCCTCTTTTCTATCGAATCGATCATAACCACTACCTACATTCCACAAAATTGTACACCACAAATAAGAACTAATAAAGAGACTCGCGATTCCATAGAAAGACATCACGATCCCTTGTGGAAAAAAAAGAATTTGCTGAGACGGAAATAAAGATAACAAATTCCTACCAAGATAACTGGAAGTTCCAACCAATAAGAACCCTAATGAACCTAAAAAAAGGATAAAGGCCCAGCAGAAATTACTTATTTTTCGAGACCCCGTTATAAGTTCTATCCATATACGTTCTGATCGCCAACTCATATTAGATTAGATCCAGTTCTATTTTATTTGAATTGGGAGAATAAATAACCCAACCAAATGAATTTGACTTTACTTTTCTTTGTTTCCGAAGTAACTTTCATCAACTAGCACTATTTTGATGTAAACCTTTAGGAGTAATTCATCGAATTGCTTCCAGATCTAAAAAAAATATATGAGATTTGTCCCTACTGCCCGTATCTAAAAAATCTTGTTTTTTTGAACATGAAGAAATAAAGAAGCCATTGTAATTGCCGGAAATACTAGGCCCACTAAAGGCACAAAAATGGAGGGTAAGTTGCTGAGAGTTGTCATAGAATGGGTACCTCGATTTAATATTTGTACCTGTTATTTTTTTTTATTGTTATATTAATTTCATATTTTTATTATTCTTATTATTATATTATTCTTATATTGTTATAAAGATAGTCTATAATCACTAGAATTCAAATATACTTATACTATAAATAACTACTCATTCGCCACAACACAAATCAAATTCTTTTAAAAGAATTTTAGGCTCTGCTTGATTTTGAATTTTGAGTCAAAGGAAAGAAAGCATGGAGCTGAAATAACTCACTCAGAACCCCCTTTAAAGGATTACGCGGTACGATTGAATCAAATAAGCCCTTATGGAATAAATATTCAGCCGCTTGTGAACCTTCGGGTACTATCTTATTCAACGTTTGTTCAATTACTCTTTTACCCGCAAATGCAATGTAAGCATTGGGTTCGGCAATAATGATATCCCCCAACATGCCAAAACTAGCTGTCACCCCACCAGTAGTAGGAGATGTAAGGATCGATACATAGAATAACTTTTTATTTGTTTGATAATCATATAAAGCAGAAGATATTTTAGCCATTTGCATCAAGCTCAAACTTCCTTCTTGCATACGCGCTCCTCCGGAAGCACATACTAGAATAAGAGGTAAAAGTTGATTGGTAGCATATTCGACCAAACGGGTGATTTTCTCACCTACTACGGATCCCATACTACCCCCCATAAACTGAAAATCCATAATTCCAATTGCTACAGGAATACCGTTTAGTTGGCCTGTGCCCGTTTGAACAGCCTCAGTTAATCCTGTCTTTCTTTGATAAGAATCAATACGATCTTTATAAGGTTCCTCTTCCGAATGAAATTCAATGGGATCCAGAGAGACCATGTCTTCATCCATAGGATTCCAAGTACCTGGATCAATCGAAAGTTCGATTCTATCTGAACTGCTCATTTTCAAATGATATCCACAGTGTTCACAAATATTCATTTTGGATTTAAAAAATTTCTTATAATTTAATCCATAACAATTTTCGCATTCAATCCACAAATGCTTGTATTTTTGAGTTTCATCGAGATCATTAGAACTTTCTCTTCTAGTTAAATCACTATCATTTGTATCATTCGTGCTAGTTATTATACTGGAACTCTCGCTTTCACTACTATTTCTGTCCTTACCACAAATGTAACTATAAAAGTAACTGTCATTGTATTTGTCACTATCACCTAAAATGTAACTATCAATACAGATTTGAGAACGAAGATAACTGTCAATGCAACTATTAATATTATTATTCCAACTAGATTTAGTATCATACATGTAATGGGGATCATCACTATTAGAGACATTATTGAGATAGTTAGAATTCTTATAACTATAAAAAAAACTTTCTGGTTCACTTAGAAAAGAATGATCATTGTCAATCTCAAAAATTGGATTTTCAATATCAAAATATATGGAATAACTGTTCCTCTTACTATCCCTAACTAAAAAAGTTTTATCAGATAGGAAATTCCGGATGTTCCTGACGACGACTAAATAATCAACATTACTGTAACTAGAATTGTCACTATCACTCCAACTATGAATGTTTTTATCCATATCAGTTATAATCGGGTCTTCACTTACACTGGTATTTTCAATAGGACCAAAACTATCCATTGATTTCCTTAACCCACACCTGTATTCTAACTCCCTATTAAACAACATAGAATTGAACCACCATTTTTCCATAGAGCTTTCTTTCCCCTATTTACATGAAAATACAATAGATGAATAGTCATTCGATGAAAAATCATATAATATAAAAAAAAAAAAATAATTATATATTATTAATATTATATTAAATAGAATATAATTCTATTTATAATTTAAAAAAAAAATCACCTCGTTGGGGGTAATGTATTTATAGACCCAATTAATTCATTTAGTCATTATTCATTTGCTTTTTCCTATATCTTCTATTTCTATCCATTTTTTTTTTATTTATTTGAATTTTGAAGATCGATAAAAATAAATATTTTTGTGGTTATAGAAAACAGTATTCTATGTCAACAATAAGAAATAAAAAATTAGGTATGAATAGAGCAAGAGAGCGGGGGGATAAAAGAGAAAAGAGTTCTATAAATCTATATACAAGTCATCCACACCCTCTTTTTTTATCTTTCATTAATTGAATTTCGTTTGTTGATTAGGGCAAAGTTCCATAAAAACACCTGCCTTTTTTGAAATATCCTGAACAGTTCCTGTAGGTTGAGCGCCTTGTTCAAGGAAATATAGAATAACAGGAATATTTAAATAGGTTTGATTCTTTATCGGATCATAAAAACCCACTTTCCGAAGATCTTTTCCCTCTCTTCGGGATCGAACATCAATTGCAACGATTCGATAAACAGCTCATTGGGATAGATATAGATGAACAATACACCCCCCCTAGAAACGTATAAGAAGTTTTCTCCTCGTACGGCTCGAGAAAATTTGAAATTATGTCTATGTATAAAATTATGATGTCAAATAGACCCATAAAATCATCAAATCAAATAGACTATGATTTAAAAAAAAAAACTCCTTGTATTCACAACCTCATAACTCAAATTGGATAACTCTCAAACAACTCAAAGGAAAACAAAACCTTTAGGTATTTTTCATTTATTGAGCGGTCTCTACCCCCTTTTCTCGCCTGTCTCTTTAGAATCTATTTTTTTTTTCTTCATTCTAATAGAATTGTTGAGACAATTTGAAAATGGTACTTACTTGTTCCAGGATCCTTTAGCTTTTCCTTGAATCATTGGGTTTAGACATTACTTCGGGGATCTTTAATCGTTTCAAAAATGGCAGCAACATACCATTTTTTTTATTTCTTTCTCTCAAAGAATCATAGAGGGTTGATTCCCGCAGATACACTTTTGATCAAAATAGTTTTACCAATT